CTGGATTGGGTTAGTGTTCAGTGTACCTATGCTTCTTTCGATCTGCTTTCTAGTTATGAATAAGACTCGTCTTCAAGTTCAAGTTAATATCATAGATAAAGATCAGAAGTGAAGAAAGACAGAACGAATCTCTTATCGCCATCTTTATCTTTCTAGCAGTGCTCTCAACTATTATCTTCTGAGAATCCATTTCTTCTGCTCTTTGCAATCATAGCCACTTCTACATTAAACTGTGCTGCAACCTTAATCCTAAGAAGACGGGGTAGGACTGGAGTCTGAGGGATCTCTTTCGAATGTGGTGTGCCCTTGGCCGGGGCAAAAATACCAAAATGATTATCGAAAGTGGTAGCTCTACGAAGGTTCCATCTACAGAGCAGGTGGAGAAGGTCGGCGGGCCTCATCCAAGTCCCTATCGGAGGTTCCATAAGGTACATTCACTTTGTTGGGAGGTGTAGACGCTTAAGCTGGGAACGGCAGTAAGGTCCCTATTGACTGACATTTTGCACTTCTTGCTTGTAAGGCTGTGGCAATAGGAGGTTGGAGCGATGCATGATGGCCGGGAAAAGACGTAGCGCTTTAGAGAAAAAGGGATTACACTATTTTGTATATCCCTGTCACAGAGTTTGGCCAGAAAAAAGGTCACGCTTTGGCCTATCATGAGATCGTTAGTTTATGCACGTGGTAGAGCGGGCAGTCTTATGCCCTGGTAATCAAAGAAATGAGTAAAACGGCCCAAATAGCCAAATCGGTAAAAATGGCAGAAGAGGCTTTTTATAAGTCCATTATGACGGTTCAGTAGGCTAGAACCGTTGACCTTGAGGATGAAGCATAGCGCTGCTTAAGGAAGAGTTCGCTTATCTTTTGCCGTAGGAGTTGCCGGCAGGTCTACCCCCTCGAAGACGGACATTTCAAGAGTGCCAGTTTTAGGAAATAGCCTATTTGTTTGTTTGCCTAGGTTCTTGTGAATGGGCTCAGGAGATTCATGATATTAGGTTTGAATTAAAGAGTTGGATCAGGATACGAACGTAGGCGATTGGCTTGGTACCGTAACTTTAGAATGCACTCCTTCCCCTCTTTCTCTTGGGCAAGCAGCCTGAGGTAAAGCGGCTTAACTCTGATCCTCGATCAAGCCATCTCCTTTTCTGGCTCACCCGAATCCATTCCCGGTGCCATTCAACTATCTGACAATAGAGTATCTAAGTTGACCCGGGTTCAGGTGAAGAATGTTAGACAGACTCTCATGTTTTCCTCTAACTTGGTTCGAGTGGCTGATATTATCGCTCCTATCCAGTTATCTTAGTCCCTGGCTTCTGTCTCATGCTTGGTTGATGGAAGTTTGAGTGCCGTTACTTTCCCCTTGAAGTTCATTCCTCCGTTGTGCTTTGTCTGTCATCTTCTTTCTTCCCTTCCTCGGGCACAGTAAGACAAAGAGTTCTTTCTTGCTTTGTGAAGGGAAGTCATTAAGGCTGGCAGGAAACTAGCCCGGCCCTGGCTCGAAAGAAAGGAGAGAAAGCAGAAATGCATGTCTCAAACCAAACTGCCACTCCAAGAAAAGAAGATAAGCCCTTGGGGGCTAGTACTTACTATTACACAGGCTGGCAGACAACCGGAAAGCTATTCCCTTGCAACAACCAAAAAGCAGTAAGCCTTCCTTCCAACAAGGGTAGGGTTTGGAATGCTTACGGAATGGAAAAAGGGCTAGACGGCTTACGGGATATGGGGTTTTGAGTTGGATGTTCGAGCAAGCGTAGCCTTCAGTGCTCTACGATCTTCGTTCTATTCTACGGCTAATTGTGCTACTTGAAATCGTTAGTCTCGGGTATCTTGCATGTTGCCACCAGCTCCAGATTGATGGGCGGAAGATGTTCCCCTCAGAACAGCAGCATAAAAGCTATCGCATAAGCGCAGACCAGCACTTTTTATTCATTAATTAATAGCCATTACATAGGAAGTACAATAGGGAAGCTTACGTACACATAGACAAACCAGCCAAACAACTAAACACAACATTACAACAAAAAGTTAACAAACAAACAAACAACATATTAAGTTAAAAGCAAAAGAAAAACAACGGACTTATTAGTAGTTTCCCCCTTGTCTCCCGCGCATGATGGAGGCCGCCCTGACAATTAGAGATTCGCGCTCTTGGATGAGAGCCCTCCTTCGTTCTTCCAGAGCGCGAATGCGGTCCCGGATATCCTGCATTCTTTTGGCCACTTCCTCCGGATCAATAGGAGGCATGTGCTCCCAATAAGCCGCCAGTAGTTGCTCCTGCTGGAGCTTTGCGTTCTCTACACGGTGAATTGCTTGATCAATTTGAGAAAGTGTTAAAGTGGTAACTGGTGGATCCATATCTCCCTTTGCTTTGCCAAATAGAGAAAGAAGCGTCCTATTTATAGGCGCGGGGGTCCGCAAAAAAAAAAAATCCTTCGTTTTTCGCGGGTATCGCCACGTGGCTTAATCTCTATCACTCCTTCAGGAATGGGAGACAATAATTAATGCACATCAGAGAAGATAGTACCCCCTTTATAAAGAAACAAGGCCCTCTGCGTCCTTTCTTAATAGATGGAGCAATCGTCACTCGACAGCTCGAAAGCGGATCAGTACAAACCCACGTGATCCATATTCGCTTACGTACCAGGCGTGCTTCGTCGTACCCTGACTACTCCTCTTTCACTGGCTTCTACTTGTCTTTTACTGGCTTATTTGTACCCAGCTACATGATGGAACTCCCCTCGGCCAATCGTCACTCGACAGCAGCTCCGTCCTAGCGTAGGCGATTGAAGTAAAGCCTCTGCCTCTATCGCTTGATTGAAAGGATCAGACACTTTCCCCTACTTTTGACAGCAGAACGATTTGAATTATTAAAATAAGTAAGGTAAACTCGCTTTTGCCGATTCGATTGCACGCTGATCAACCGCTATGTTCCCTGGATAAAACAGATACCCCTTGAACAAGGGTTGACGTTTGAACCAACCTGGAAGGCTCTTCCGACCCATTCATTGACGAAGAGGGTGTGGATAGAACGGATGAAACTCCCTTACCGCAAGGTGAGAAAGTTTCGTTCGTCATTCACCTCTTTTCCTCATGAATTGGGCGCTTTTCCATTCCTCTTGGTATTCTGCCACTCCCGCGGTGAGCAGTGGTCCCAAGGGTGTTTGTGGGCTCCTAGGATCCGTTACGCCTTCGATGTAAGGAAGAAAACCTTTACACCTGAGGATTTGGATTGGTTTGAACGCCGTATAGGGCCGTTCTTACCATCCTGTGACGATCTCGGGATTCCACCGATAACGGGTCGGCTAGGTTGCACTTGTGAAGGAGCGGGCAAGCGCCGTTTGTTTGCTATTGGCAACTATGTGAATCAGAGGTTGTTGAAACCGGTCCACCAGTGGTTCGCGTCGGTTCTCCGGCGTGTGCCTATGGATGGAACGTTTAATCAAACAGCACCTCTCATTCGTTTAGTTCCTAGTAAAACATGTTTCAGCTATGATCTCAAGAGTGCCACTGATCGGTGGCCCCTTGTTTTCATGTTTGAAACGATGGCCTTACTGTTTGATCGATCATTTGCCTCAAGTGTCGTTAATTCGACCCTCTTAACGAATGTATTTGAGGTACCCTTCGTTAAGAGGGCTCTGTCTCAAGTGTCCTTTGTGACCGGTCAACCGTTAGGCTATTCTGGTTCTTGGCCTTTGTTCGCGTTCACCCATCATGTTTTGGTGTGGTGGGCTGCGGAACAGGTTAGACCTGGGATCCTATTCGAGAGGTATGCCTTGTTGGGTGATGATATTCTTATCACCGACCCACTTGTGGCGGAACAGTACCGGCTAGGCTTACAACGGCTTGGTGTGAAGATATCCACACACAAGTCTTTGATATCCTCAACTGGTGCTGCTGAGTTTGCCAAACAATTTCTGGTCAAGGATATGAGGGTTAACCTCTCTCCTGTGTCCATGAAAGCTTTATGTGGCTTCCACCACCCCTACGGCCTATTGGCTATACATGAAAAGTAGAAAATCGTGAGATTTTCTACTCTCATGCGTATTGGCGGTGCTGGGTATAAGACTCGATCTGTCGCTAAGAGCCCTAAATCGATTAAATGGAAACGGTTTAGGGTCCTTTTTGGCAAGTCTCGCCTTCAAGTGGAATATCTTTTAGGTGATGGTTGTCCATTGAATCCCTACCTCCTTGGGAAACTAAAGAGGTATGCTCTCGAGAGGTTGAAGCCTCGGGAGTTACACCGTCCTCCTGTAGAACTATTTGAGTTCGAGGGGATGGCTGACTTCCTGGAGTATTCACTTCTCCGGAGCTGGATGATGCAATGGCTCAACTACCTTAAATGGTATTGCTGTGTATCTATGGATCCTTGGGTTGAACTCGATCAGTTCTTGGAAGCCCCAGTTGTGTATCACTACTGGGAGATCAGGCGAACAGATCCGGAGCTGGTTCGCTTTGGTCTTCTATGGCGTTTGCACAACATTGTCCAAGATGTTGGATTAGACTATATGGGTCACGTTTTGGATTGTGGTAGGTGTCAGGTGACTGACACTTCTACGTCCTCCGTGACTCTTGTAGCCTATCCTGACTCATCGGGGGGATACCTGTCCATTATAGTTCCATGTTGCTGTCATAGGTCACATAACCTGTGACAGTATGATCTACGTCCGGTACCGCAGGTCCTAGACCTAACTTGATGTTTGATCAAAGCAATAGAGCCCGCGTAGGAGACAGCATTCCTTCTTTCTGGTTAGATAATATTAAGACTAAACGGCGTCGTCAGCTTGATGGTAAGATTGTTGATGGCTCAGCGGAGGGAGAAGCATGGGTGGCACAGACAAAAGCGTGGAGGAGGGGAGACAGCACTAATTTGAATTGCGTAGGCTCGGAGTTGGGTGAGGGATAAGAGGCAATGGCAATCAAGAAATTACCGTAGAGCGATGCTCGAAATCGATCATGTTGGTTTTGCCCAGTAGCCATTCTCAGCGGAAGTACGAACATGGTAAACAGAAGAAGCTGGCTATCGACTACTATCCGGCTCTCAATAATAGAAGGTAGCCAACTAGGGGTCCCCCGGGTCAACCCCTTGATAAGAACCTGAGAACGACAAGAATGATCTCTGGCCCCCCTATTATCTCGCAAAACCAATGGTTGACTGTGGAGCAAGTGAAGTTCGGTATGTTTACCATGAGTGGAGGGTAATCTTGCAAGTGTTCCGCGAACGACCAGCCAGTGGACAGGAGTGGGCCTGCAAAATGGAATGGAAGGGAAGGTCGCCCTTTTTTTAAGAAATGCTGTCAGTGAAGAAAAGTAAACTGTCATACCAGGCAAAGACTTAAGCCGCCGACCCCCGCCAAGGAGAAAGAAACCTTAAAAGGCAGAGAGCCCTTAGGAATGTCATTCGATTCCCTTCCTCCGACGCCTAGAAGACAAAGGACGGGGAAATCAAGCCTTTATAGTGAAGCTAGCCTATTAGGCGCTGTGTAAGAGCTCTATGCTATCTATGGAATAGCGGTCAGTGCTGCTTGATTGACTGCTTGAAAGTTTGAACCAAGTCTTGGATAAAGTAGCTATGGTCTAGTGATAGTGTCCGTGGAGAGGTGAAAGAGTTGCTTTGGAAAAAGTCAGGAAAGAATCTGACTAAGAAAGAAAGGCTCTATCTTTCATAGAGATAGAGGCATACTATATAAGAGATTGCTAGCAGGGATCATTTCCCATGCAGAGTGAGAATATCCCATTCAGTTGGCTCAAGGGAAAGAGATAGCAACCAGTAAACTATCTGCCATCAAGACTGAAAGCGATGAGGATTGAGGTCGTGTAGTTCGGTAAGACGTGGCAGAGATTGGTTTGAGAGTTTGGTCTTATTCAATCAGATCGGAAGGAATCCGCCCCCAGGTGGGTACTAGCGGTTCAATTCCCTAGGGATCTTTTCGTCTCTTCAAAGAAAGTAGCATTGAGAAGCCGTGGGACCAATGAGCCCACTACTATGGCTCCGAAATGGGGTCTGCGGGCCGGCAACCTGATCGACCTAAGATCTACTTTCAAAGAGAACGAACGCTCTGACTTCTCTCTTCAGAGGTAGATAGTTGATCGAGGAACCAAGGTATGGAATGCCACGAGTAAACCTAATGGATTTCGCGAAGCCGGTTAACCGCTAAGATCTTCACTACCTTTTGGCAGAGCAGCCAAGCTTCCTATTCGTCCAGTTAAGAAAAGAAAGCAGAAAAGCATTCGAACTTGAAACGAGAGATGGGAAAGCTTACCTTAAAAGAGCGGCCACGCCAAGACCTTACTTAATAGGATGATGCTTGAACTTGATTCTAAAAAAAGGGGGAGTACCCGAGGGAATAAGCCAAGGCAAGTGCCATAGATTTAGCTGTTGTCGGAAGTGGCAAGTAGACTAGAAAAGGGAGGAGTGCCGGTTAAATGGTTTAGGTTAGGAGTGCCAGCTCAAGGCGATAGGCATAGTGGAAAAAGGCTACGCACCTGAATCTGTTCACACGAATTGCTCAAGGTTGGAGGAAAAAGCACTACTTGAATCTAATCTCCTGTCGGAATGGTAGATGGGATCGATCCCAGACCCCTAGAGGTAAAGAAAGGCGAGAAAGACCAGGCAAGCTCCATTGGCTTGGTCCTCAGTCTAGCCAGAGAAAGGAGAAGATCGACAAGAATGAATTAGCTCAGGTGAACAGACGATTTCATATGGATATCTGCGAATTTTTGGAATGAACCCTATAGGAATAAGAAGAATACTCTCTAATAATGGATTGGTAGGCATACTCTAATTTAGCTAGCAATCTAGCGGACATTTTAAACGAGATGAGGATGAAAGCTCTCCCAATGGAAGGCACGAACGGCAGAAGAAGGACGGACTAATAGAATCCCCAGACGAGATGCGGGAAAGAGGGGTCAGTGAGCCCGGGGTAGGCGACTCAATCAATAGGAATTCTCTCTGGAACGCTTAGGCCAATTATCTTAGACGGAATTAGTGGTATGTATGGCTTTGAAGCTGGTGTTTTTACTTATGTCATTAGCAAGTTTGATTTGAACTCAGACCAAATGATAGATATCGTCCAGCTTCCTCGAGCAAGTTCACGCATTCCTTTAGCTCGGACTCCGAATTTCGGAGGACCCTTTCACCCTGCCGGAGGGTGAGGTCGGTTAATCAAGGTAGCCAGAGCCAGATAAGTCAGGCGAGAAATCCTTACTTGGATGATTCCGAGACCCAGTCTTAGATGAGAATCTCTCCATTGGATTCGTGAGATGCGCCTAGGAACTCCTCACCGATCATGTATCCCCAGAGGCCGAAGATCCTGTTTTTCAAGACCTCATCAAGTCAAGGGATTTGGAAAAGCCCCATTGGTAGATCTACTGACCTCTCCCTCTAGCTTTCGTTTTTAGTCCTTTCCTTACGTCGAGCAAAGCAAAAGCTTCAGTCAGCCCTATTCTATGGTAACTTACTTTTCTTAACATTTGTTCGAAGAATACCCGAGATCTCTGCTTTCCGTCCATGGTTGGTAGATCCCCCTCTTCCATTCCCAATTTGAAACATGATCTTTACCTTTCATTTGTTCCATTTTGGCGATCTGATACTTAGTTCAGTCTTTTATCCTCTGACGTGGGGATGCAGAAAAAACCATAAAAGCAGCCTGCCACACTAGCGTACTGATCACTGAATAGATAAAAATAGGTTCCAATTCTCCCAATTTGTGGCCTACCATATGATCTTTTATATAAAAAGGAAAACTTCCCATTTGGAAATGACTTGTCATGGGCTTATGCGATGAAGAATGATTTGGTCAAAAAAAGGGGGAGGCATCGTAATAAGAAAAAGATGTTTTTATCCTCTCCTTATTGCTGTCACCTCCGATAGAATCATTAGGACTATCAAAAGGACAGACCTTGGGTTGCTTTCATTCGAAGCCTGTGCCAAGCTCGTCATGAGGAAGGAAGTCACTGGAAATAGCTTTTTTTCTGACACTGCCATTGAAATTGGAGAACTATAAACTGTCACTGACACTGTAGGGGCAAGACCTACTCCTTCAGAGGCTTACACCGCTTATCCAGAGGAAACTAAAACTTCAACTGCTATTCCAACTGCACTGCATGGTATGTAACAAAGCTTCCATAAACTACAAGAACTAGAACGCAAACCTAAGGGGCAGGGACTGCTGGAAAAGAGAAAGCTGGATTGGTGTAACTAGCAGAGAGACCCTCTTTGCTTGTATGTAACCCGTCACTGCAAATGGCTCGCTAGCAAAAAGACTAAGAATAGCTTTTTTCTTTTCTGCAAGAGGATCGGTATTGGCATATACTATAACATAGCCTCAGAGTCCACCAAAAGAAGATTTATAGAATCTAGGGGCACTAAGACTAGTGATAACGGGAACCCCAGACCTTTAACATAAATCCTACACTCGCTAAAAAGGAGGAGTCCAGAAAGTCTATTAGAATCCCTCGGGAACAAATCAGACTTCACAATCACTTAGGCGCTTATAGGCTTAGCAAGGACAAAGCAACTAAAGCCTTAGGGAAAGAAAAGAGATCTAGTTAGTACTTACCCCTCCTATCAAAAAACGTATTATCTCCTATGGCCTGCTACTGTGGAATCTACCTATATTGCCTCGAATGGTCCACCTGAGAAATAAGGGAATTCCCTTTGGACAGGAACGGGCTCGGCCGGATCCCCATAGAAGGCCTTAGGATAGTAATGGGTGGGCTTACCCTTTTTTCTCCAACTATATCGAAGGAGCAGGCTTACTCTTCCAATCCAACTATATCAAAGAGAGAAACTACTAAAGCTTACGAAGGCAAGAAGCGACGATGAAACAAAATCGATCTTTTATCGTCAGCCCTCTATCCTCTAGGCTAAGGCGGCTATCAAGTAATCCTAATAGAATCTGCCCTTGAATTTTCGCGTTTGGTTTGCAACCGGCCAACCGTTGGAATTCCTGTCTTCTTGGCCGCTCTTCGCGCTTTGCCATCAACTTCATTGTGTGGTACTGCGCGGAAAAGGTCTATCCTAATCGTGTTTTCAAGCGTTATGCTCTCCTCGGTGAATCAAATTTATGATTCACCTGTTCCGAGGAAGAGATATAATATCTAATTTGATTAGCAGATCAGATGTAGCATTAGTTCGATCAAACTTGATTAAAGGTGCGACTGCGGGGAAGGTGCCTAGCCTTTCATATGAATCTTCCTATAGAAAGTCCTTTTTAATAAGGGGCCTAGCGATCTACAACCGAGTCTTCTTCACGTCGAAAACAGTCTATTGACTCCCTTCCCATTCTTGCATCTCGGAGGGCTTTCTTTTGCCGGCTAGTGGGTATCTTACCTATGTGCGAAAACAGTTGATTCCTCGCAAACAGTATTTATTTGTCCTGCTAACAGGGCATTTTCCCTTCCAGTTAAGTGTCCTTCTGGTATCTATCTTAGAGCTAGTTGCAGTTGATTCTTGGCCCCGCTTTGACTGCCAAGACTAGTTTGCTAGTCCCTATAGGAAGTATGTTCCTTGTTCTTTTACTCGTCCCTACCTATAAACATCTTAAAAATTCCTATAGAATAGACAAAACTCGCATAACACGCGGAGGTTTGCTTCCTTGGTCTAGCTGACTGGCTTGATGAACTAAAGATTCACATATCTGAGGCGGGTGTTACCGGGTGTGTGCTAAAATAAAATCGGAAGATAGTGAAACCACAGCAGAAAAAAAAGCTCTTGCTGCGGCAAGAAAGAAGAGTTTAGTTGAATGAATGTAGTTGAAGAAAGGAAAGCTTGCCCCGCTCTAGCTACCTACTTGGTTCTAACTGCAAAGCTTCCTGGCTTTCTTTTTCAATAGGGATCGGGAATGGCAATTGAAAAAAGTCTTTCCCACAACCATAACTAGAGGGGTCAGGCCTATAATATATAATGTTTGGACGAATAAGCTTAAAAGCTTGAAGGCTTTCGACTTTCTCTACATTTTGTATGCATGCCTTTGAGATCTCATCCAGCAGGTATAACAGGTACTCACATAATCTTATACGTTTTCCTTCATATTGGGCCAGTAACCTTCCTCACCTGATCTACGACCACCCTTCTCCTCTAATGGTTCCTTCCGAGGTCGTCTAGTTCATTACATTAGGATATGTCCTCACTCAGAATAAGGGGAAGGAAGATAGGGCATCCGATTCAGAATCCATTCTTCCAGTCACAACAACGGACCTTGATGAAAACAATGAAATCAAACTTTTTTGGAAGCATCTCGCTTTTTTTAATCAAAGATCGTAGCGTAGAAAAGGACCAGAGGCGTAGATGATCCAGAACTAAACCGATCGCCTGCCAGTGGCATTAGTAATGAGACTACCGCCTGTGTCTATCTCGACAGGTAGGGTGAACGGATCCTTTAATTGACCTCGGGAACATGAAGGGAGTAGGGCGTATGTATGTCGAAAGGGACGGAACTCGTTCTGTACGGGAAGAAAAAGTAGCTATGAAAAAACCCATGCATTTATTTGATGATAACTCGAAGACGCTTTCAAGTGAGTGAACCTCTAAGGTAGTTCAGTGATCCTCGGGTGACTGAACTACCCTACCTTGAGAGTAGGGGTAGGCCTAAGCTCAATGCCCTTACTCAACCACCAAGAGCAGCTAGAGTAAAGGCGTAATTTGCACCTCCAACAGACTTTACAAAGGCTTTTTTATTATCCTAGTAAAAGAGCGAAAAGTCATTTAGAAATAAAGGCTCTCAATCCCCTTTAACCGGGGGAGTAATATCATATAGAAAGAAAAGAGAAAGAAATAAGAGCCGAAGCGCTAACTCTGACAGACTGCCGAGTGAAAAGAGGTATTAGGGGAAGTCGGCGTGAAAGAGGGGAAAAGAAAGTCTTCAATAGGTAATGCGAGTGATCATTCTAAGAGGAAGTAGCTCATACTACCGGGCATTTACATACGCCCAATCAAGGGGCGGTTACGCCAACAAAGATAGAGAGGGCTATAGCAAACGATGAAAATTTAGGGGCTAAGTACCATAAATATAGATATGATTCACCACTAGCAAATACGAGTGAGAAGAACTCTACACCCTCGGGGTAAAAGATCCCTTTTTCCTTGAGCACTTGAGCAAAGGACTTTCACGACACGGTTAAGAAGGCATAAGTGGCTGTGCTACTACTATAATTAGCTTCGTTTCGATGGACTCGTTGGGAAGCCCTTATCGGCGGTTTCGAGCTCCTGTTGGGTTCACCCCCATTAGTGTTGGTTGGTATTTTTTTTTTCTTGTTCTAACCAACCCGGAGAGGTGAAAATCGAATCCCCCCTAGTTCTCTGGGAGAATGCAATAAGAGCACAAGGAAGCAGATCCTTTAACAATAAACCAATAGATACCCCAGTGCAACAACTCTGGCAGCTCAGTCTAGTACAATCTCAGATCCGGAGTCGCCTATCCTTGGTTAGGAAATCAAAACACTCGGGAAACTACTTAGAGTAGCGACAAGGATTTCCTCGAACAACCAGGTATCACCTAGTAAGAAGAGAAGATAGGATCTTTGAACGAAATAGCATCGACTGCAACAATGCATTTAGCACCTTAGAACACCCCGAGTCGAAAGGTAGTGAGGGGAGTCTGCCTAAGTAGCCCAGTCATTTAGGAACTTCGAACATCTCCGCCTAGAGCGGATGTAGTGGAATTGGGCTATCTATTCTCTAGTAGAGTCCCATCCGGGAAAGAGGGAACTACTATCTCGATAACCCCATATTTAGCTAAGAGAGAGGAGGTCAAGCAGTAAGGCTAATCAGTCTCTTCTTTATTCTTATATGGTAGCCAGTCTTTGATAGAATGGTGGAATAGAGCCTCCCTCCCTTCATGTCTCCCAGTATGTCTTCTAATAAGATAGTAGTAAGTAAGTTGTAGGTTTACGAATGGCTTCTTTGAGACTGTCTTCTCTTTGCTCGAATCCTATAACGTAAGCGCTAGGTAAGTCTAGTCATCAACTAAAGTTTGGGTATAGTCGCGTTAGCGCTTTTCTGATCGCTTTGAAGCTTTAGCTCTCGATTCGCTCGCCATAACAAGCTGAGCGTCATGGTCGAACACACACACCCTTTAAGGCACGGTTAGCCAATCACCTGACATTGGGTCAAGAGACAAGACTTTATTAGAAAGAGGACAGTCACAGACTCGCATTTAAGTCAGAGTCTCAGCGAACAAACACTCACTTAATCGAAAGCGAAATAATAAATGGAATGGTAACGAAGATCGAAATCCTTCCTTCCGGCAAGGTCGGACTAAACAGTTTGTAAGGCAGAAAGATCAGACTCCGTTCGAGATTCCTTACGAATTTGGGTAAATCAAGGACCCTTTCTTCCTTTTCATTTAGCTCTTTTCCCTGGTGGAAATGAAACTACTACAAACTCTGTCTTAACAGATGATTCTTTATATTCGGATGGAGATGCTTTTGAGGGGCTTTATTTAGCTGTATGTTACGAAGCGTAGGGTCTGTACCATTCAACAACTAGAGCGGTCCTCTCGGAAGGATGTTGACCCCGTCACCGATGCTCTTGGCTTTCATGTGTAACTGATTTAGCTTCCGATTGGGTCAGTGTGAAGCATTGGGTTTCTTACTTAAGCTCGCCTGTGACTGTCCTACTCTCCCAAGTCAGTTTCGAATCTGGATGACCTACTGTTTTGACTACGTTACAGCTGGATCGGTTAGTTCTGGGATGATTGATGCCTTCCATACATCAGCATTATAGAAGTACAGCTTTTGTTGTTTGTGTTCTTTCCAACTGGAAAGACTTGGCTGCCTAGCCCCTTCTTTCCTTATCTAATGACATAGATAGAAAAGTCTTTCTTGCCTAGCGTTAGGAGAGTGATAATTGAGTAACGACTGATTCAAGCCCGTCACAAGGTGCCAGAGTAGACTTCTAAGCAAGATCGAGTATAGAGTGAGGAAAGCCTTAGTCTGAAAACACAAGAAGAGAAGTAGGTAGCCGTTATCAGTCCACCGAAAGTGGTCAATCAGGCTTCGCACCTTCCCTTACTAAGCTTTCAGTCCTAATAGCGACTTCCTTGCCTTAATAAGCTCCCAGGAAAGTGAAAGTAAGCACTATTCCCTCTCCAGAAAGAAGGTAAGAAGGACGCCGAATCTTTCCTATTGCCTTCTTCTTTCTACCTACGAGTCTCATAGCAATTTCTTAAGCTTAGACCTCTCCTTTCCATGTAACCATTCAGACGGGGGAATGCCGGATTCTAGGCAAAAAGGAAGTTGGTTTGCTCAACTAGAGCGTTAGCTACGAGAAAGAAAAAGTCCATATTCTAGACTCTTCAATTCACTTCTTCCTTTAGTAAGGAATTTTTTTCACCTCGACGGACCACAGCCCAGTCGAAAGCTGCAATAGATTCGACCACATACTATTCTTATGAAGGGGATTGGTAGAACTTATAGGCCTTTAGGACAGGACCGACTCTTAGCTCGTTGGAGTGCTATTTAAGATCTTGGCTTCCTAACGACTTTGAAAGGAAATACCCTACGGGCAAACCCTCTTGAAAGAAGAAATTCTATAGTTATGGAGCTACTCACAAGAGATACCCATGCATACTAGGAAGAAGAACCTGTTAACGAAAGAGAAATAAGAGAAAGCAAGTACACGATAGCTATAGATAGCTCTTCCATCACCCTCTCTAGCACCCTATATATAAGAAAGTCCTTTGCTCAAGCCAAAAGGGATCAAGGAAGTACGAGCTAGTAAGATGGTTAGACCCCCCGGGAAGAACCAAGAGAAAGTACCTCTACAACAATAGAGATTGTCCATACAAGGACTTGAGCAGTTAAGCCCTTCCTAAGTCAAGCATAAATCAAGGACAATAAACAAAGAAAGAACAACGAAGTAGCAACTCTTCACTTCGGAGCAAACTACCCGGGATAACGACCAAAAAGAAGGGCTGCTTTCACTCGGCAACACGAGTGAGAAGAACAACGAAGGGTCGATCTCTACCCTGGGGCCTCCATCAACGTGATGCCACTGCGGGCCCTAGCCGATCTTGGAATGAATTCCTACGAGCCGGCTAAGTCAGACCAAGGTGACTATTCCGGGGTACAATGCCGACTCGCAAAGAGCCATCGGCAAGATTCGTCTCAAGTGCCAAACATGGGATCTGAAGACTGAGGTCACTTCTTACGTGATTGACGGTGACACCTCCTAAACTTCCTGCTTGGATCCACAGTGTGGTACCTTCCACCCTTCATCAATGCTTCAAATACGTTGATGAGAAGGGAGAAACTGGGTATTTGCCGACAAGAAGCCCTTTTTTAAAGGAGTCTAGGCATACTGTCTGTACGGATGCGCGTCTTTACAACGACGGCCCAGCCCAGACAGTGATGGATGACGAAAGCCCGCCAGCGAAAGCCGAAGCACAGGTTCGTAGACCTCTCCGAATCCCAAAGTCGAAAGCTAAGGGATTTACGGTCAACGCTATCTCAAAGAGCATGACCCCGTTGACGAAATCTCTAAACTGGGGCTGGGGGAATTACTTCAACTCTCGGTAAAGATGCCACTTCCTGCATTACAGCAACCTTCTCAGGCAGAGGACCCTAATGGAGCGACATTCGTCCTCTCAATGGAAGGTTTTTTTCCTCATCTTTCACAGGGTAGCCCGGAAGTCTTCTTCTACGCTGGAAAGAATCGTCACCGATGGTGAGATAAGAAAGAGAAAGTACAGTCCGATTGCAAAGAAGCGAAGGACATGGGCTATGACCTTGAGGAGCCTGTCGGGCTGAAGTGAAGAACGGTCGAGGCAGAAAAGTACCCCTCGAGCCGCATCTAGGTGAAGAAGAAAGGGAAGCTTGGCTAGCCGGCCAGTACGTCGATCTCAGAAAACATAGGCTTGGGCTACCTGCCAACTCCGCTCCCTGCGCCGAAAACTTTGTCTGACGCCGAAAGTTCTGGAGATCTTTCTTTCAGATCTCTTCCAATTGTCTATAAACTCTGTCTCCGTCAAACAAAGAGCAAAGAGACGAGAGTCAGTTCAAGAATAGGATGTAGAGCCTGTGCCCCCTACAGAGGACGAGGTCAAGTAAATGGATCTCGGGACTGTTGACAATCCTCGCCCTGTATTCCTAAGTGCAAGCTTCTCAAATGAAAGAGATTTGACAGTACATGGATCTACTCAGATAATTCTTTGATGTTTTCGCTTGGAGCTACGCCGAACTGGACTAGACCGAAAGATAGCCATGCATCGGCTAAACATCCAAGAAGGTGCTAAGCCCGTGAAGCAAGCCCAAAGAAGATTCCACCCCAATCCAATGTCATAGACCAAATCGAAAAAGAGGTCCAGAAGTTAAGTTAAAGGATGTCGGCTTCATCAGGGAGGAGCAGTTTCTTATCAACCGAGAGAAGGGTGAGGCATACTTTTCTTTCTTTTTCAAATTTTCACTCATATTTTTTTTGTAGTATCCCATCCCGAGAAGGCCTCAAGGTAGACAAGGCGAAAGTAAAAGCTTGGACATTAGGCAATCGGGCCTTTTTCTTTTTTCTTGAAAGTTTTCGATGCAGGCAAGGTGAATGGGAACTGACTTCAGAAAGCCCCGCCTTTCTTTTGATTGAGCAGGCGGTCAAGCCGAAGCTTCGAAAGCGTGGAGCGGTGGAGAAACTAAACTGGAATTCTAGGTCTTTGACCTTCCTTCCATCGACTTGGCTTAACAATAGGTGGTGGAGATCCGGGCAGCTTAATAATCTCTTTTGAAAAAGGAAAAAAGGAATCAAAGGACTCTTTCCGGTAGGTAGGAGGAAGTCGAAGATATAGGGAAGAATATGACAGGTTCTACCTGCACGGATGCCTTCCTTTCCTTGCAAAGCGAACCCAGCTTACTCAACTCGTAAAGGCAAAGTTCTTTACCCGAAAAAACTGGAGCACAGCTATACTAGTCAGCGAAGAAGCTAAGGTCCAGGTTAATGAAGAAAGGAGTCCCGTTTAAGAAAGAGGGAATCAAGATAGGAGTACGCGAAAGGATAAGAGAGAGGGCCAAAAAGCCTTTTTTTCGAATAGGAGATCTAAGGAAGTAGCTAGTGGCAAGATCTTACTTCTAAGGTGAAAACCTTATTGGGGGCAGACAGATATGATGATCTCTCCAAAGAAGGGCAGGCGAATAGCTTGATGATATTCCGTGAGGTGAGGTTAAAGACTAAGTACACTAAATGTGCTGACCCGAAAGCCTTGCCTTCATATGAAACCGGACTCATAACATCTAGAAAGAGCAGCTCACCTGCGGTTCCCGATGCTATACTATCTATCCATGGTATTAAAATAACAATTCTATAAGATAGTTGTTCAGATAAGCTCCCAAATGAGCATCAAGGCAAGGCGCTTTCTCCCATTGAATCGGGCATTTCATTTATTATAACAATAGGAATAGTAACAGCCGGCAAGGTAAAGATAGAGCTCCACACATAGTTTATAGTTCAGCGCAAGGCTAGCTCTCATATATTATATGCTGGAAAACTGCCTATAAGGCATTCTTCCTTGTGATTCATCTCGCGTCCTATCTACACACGTACTTGTCTCGTTCCGAGTGCTAGGACCAAACAAACAAATCCGAATAATTATACCCATAAGATCTTAACCAGCCATTGAGTAGTAGCTCTTGTTTATTCAGCGGATCGACGAGAGAGGACATTCTGCAACCTGAAAAGAGCTAAGCCCGGTCTGGTAAGTAAGGACTTTCAGTAGAAGTAAAAAAGCCTTCAACAAGACCATCTGCTATTGAATCAGCTTCTCGAGTATGCAAGGCCTTTTTTTTTCTCTTTTTCGGCCTGTTGGTACTTGTCGAATTGAAACTCGATAATCAGAAGATTCGCCAAAAACTGGCATTAGTGTCCGAGGGCGGAAACCGGTCTCTACAGACTAGAATATTCTAACATAGCATTGTTACAGTTTTGGTTACTTTCTTTAATTGAAGTGATTGAAGTGAAGTCCCAGAGTGAAAGTTAACAAAAATAAAAAGTGAATCCCGGAGAAGGGAAAGCAGGAACGGTTAAGTAGATTGTCATTCCGTTGAGGACTTACCCGAAACAGTCTAATCTTTTGATTGGGACTCATCTTTCATATTTAGTAAACTCCGCTCCAATCATAAAAGACACAGATTAAACTGCCTTAGCCCATAGTAAAATCAATACAAGGAAAGAAATCCCACTTCCTATAGATCCCTGGTTCTAGCTTCATACTATACTGGATAGCTATAAAGATCATAATACAAACTTAAAAATTGAACTCATTATGGAGTTCTCTTTCTGGTCCCTCAATGTCCAGTCTTGACAATGGTCAGACCTTAACACACTTTTGCTATACAGCTTCACTCCTATTACAAGACAAGAAGTAACGAAGGCAAGGGAGAGGGATAGGGCGGCAAGGCAACCTCTCTGCTAAAGCAGGAATAAGCTCCACCGGCTAGAGGGACGAGAGAGATGTTATTCGAACGACAGAATGGACGGGCTTAGGGCACGGACAGAATGAATCGCCCGACAGGAGCATCAATGCTCGGACAGATCAATGCACGGGCTGCACGTGCAACGCAGCTAAATGATCGCCCCACAGAGAAAGAAATGCCTTATTAGAATCAGAAAAGCCTTTCAGGAGTGAAAGAGAGTTTGAGTTTTAAAAGAGAATCACACCTTCCTTTCTGCTTTTGCCCTTGCTTTAATGCGCCCGATTCCTTACCTTGAAAAAGGACGATTTGGCTTTGAAAGGAATTCCTCTCTTGCATTGCGGCTAAAGGAAGAATTGTTTTCGAATAAGCTGTTTGAAGGAATTGAATCCATAGTAGAACTACACCCATGCACAAAAGAGTTAATCCTTGAAGAGCGGGTATATTAGGCATAGAATCGGACGACGGAGGGAGCTCTTACTGCTCGAGAAGGAGCTGTGAGACTTATGTGTGTTCTCGCATCCGCAATCGAAAGGGCAGGGGCAAGGAGTAGTTTAAATAGAACTAAGCAGAAGGGATTCAACGTATCCGGTCTAGCTTTCCATTTCCCTTACTAGCCAGACTAGACTCCCGATTGCCTGCCCGGGATAAAGAAATCGGCTACTCTTTCTCCGCCAAGGAGAAGGATTAGTTGCTATTTCTGTCTCCGCCATGCTAGCAATAGGAGATAGTTAGCTTTCAATCTACCTGTCCCAATCGGCATCCTAGAAGATCCCCGGCTAGGCAAGAGAGAGAGATCGACTAGCAACTTCTGTAAGTCAACTGCTATGCCTATCTCTCTCTTTCTATCTTTAGACGCAATATCTTTCGAAAACTCGAAGAGTGACTACTGATTTCTGCTCGTAGTTCCTCTCTCCTTAGTGTACTCGTGGGACTCGGTAGTGCGCTCGTGATACAGTACTCGCGCAAGAGCGCTTACAGCAGCTCGTAGCTATTGTATGCATGGGAGTGATTATATATTTATAGCACGAGCTAGCCGATTCGGATTGAGAGGAAGGTAAGTTCTGATCTAATATATGAAGACCTGTGTCGCACATCCGCTGCTAGAATAGGGTGAAAGGAAAACTTTCAAGCAGAAAGGCAGACGGGATAATCATTATAATACGATGATAGCACCTGATTAGCAAGAAAAGCTTTCCCTGCTCTCCTCTTAGCAATGATCTGTCTAGGGCTACTTTCAAAACTGCGGATTCTGTAATAAGACCCTCTTCATGGGCATTCTCCGACTTAGAATCTAATTCATACCCGGCAATCTACGATCTACCCAGCGCCTTAGTTTATGTTGAATAGGCATACCCGACTTCCAGCTAATTGTCAAATAAAGCTATCCGTGCTTAAATTCCTAGCTTGAAAGCATTCTTTGAAGCAAAAATTCCGGTAAATCAAGCCTGCGTAGAATACTTTACTTTTCCATGTGCAAGACCACAAAAAAAAAGTTTTCCCCCCTAAAGCTCAGCTCTGCGAAGGCCTTTCGGAGATTGACCTTTCTTTCGAATTCGTATCCGTTGGCTAAGTACTTAGAAGCTTGGCCTAAGGGATGGAGAAGACAGGTTTCTTCTAGTCTTAGAAGTTCGTTTTGTCTTTAGTAGTACTTATCATATATGGGACTAGCTGTGAGCTTTGAGGAAAGCCTGTAAGTTCTCTTTCAACATTTACTCATTTACCTATGTTTGTTGAACCAGCTTCACATGTGTCAACCTGCGATACATTGCCTTGCCTATGTCTTCATCTTCAAGATCATCACCACCTACATCCTTTGCCTATCCAATAATGGTTCCGAGACATCATCTTCACTTCAACTCCTTTTATCTCGGGATTCGCTCTTAGCATGCTTTCGGGAGAGAGGGATGCTAAACCTAACTTCCTCTGTCACAGGAGAAGCGGATCTTGAGTCAGTCCAGCTAGAACTAGAAGCTGATTCGGAAAATGTTAGGAAGAGGAGAGTTCGAGTGCGGGTTAGCTGCCTTTCCTGTTGAAGCTTATGTTGGTTGTTGCGGTTAATCCTCTCAGAGAAGAGGATGGCCTCGAATGCGCTCTTAGTAGTACTTCTTTTTTCACGCTCTCGAGATGAGCGCTCACTTTCTTTATTCATGCTACCGCTGAACTTAGTGACATATGGGATAGATGTCGGCATTTCCGCTCTTAGGTGCGTAGCCACTGTTTGCAAGTCAATTCCCCTGTCCGGAATCCGCCTCTTTAGCCCTCGCCTTCACGGGCTTACTTAGTGCTTGTGCTAAGGAATACGGTAAGGAAGGGAAACTAAGGCAGCTAAGCCACTACACTAGTACGAAGGAGCAAGCTCCGGCCCCCGTTCTATCCACTAACCATGTAAAAAAATGATGGGTGGAATGGCGCGGCGCTGTAGTGTAGGAACCGGGCGGATTCGAACCGACGAATAGAAGTTTTGCAGACTCATGCCTTAGCCACTTGGCTACGGTTCCCTATCCATTCCATGTCTTTCCCCCTTGTCCGACTTTGCTTCACAGGGTGAGACCAGGAATAACACAGATGCCGGAATGCTTTTGGGAGGAAGGGCACAAACAAATAGGTGGAGATGGATTTTAATAAAAACTATCTAATCTAAAACTTGAGACTCTAAGAGTTCTCCCTACCTGAACCTTTTCCGTGGCGACAATATAAAGAAGCATTTAGGGATTTGTTGATGATCCATGATTACAAAGTTGATCAAGCCTCTGAAACCGAACTCTTTCTTCCCTCTCGATTCCATCCATATCCCGCCTGAAATCAGAATGATCTGGAATTCCTTTCCAATTCCGTATATCAACTAATGGGGACATCGGAAGGGAAGAGATAAAGCACCCCGCTTATTTCTCTCCATCTCTAGAAAAAAAAGCTTTTTGTGCTCTGTCTTTCACTCCAAGTTTCTCATCCTTTAGAGTTTTTATTAATATTAGGCTCACCCGGCGGGAGACAAGACAAAGAGAGTATAGTCAGTCAAATGTAGTTTTAGTTAATTCCTCGATTACTTACTAAAAATGGGTATTCCTAAAAAAAAAAAAAATAGTTTGATTTGAAAATGGGTGTACCCGGAACGGGGTTCCGATCTCTAAATAGATCTGCTATAGCTACTCGATCTCGATCAAATGGCTTTGGATCTGTCTCTACATCTGGAATATCTGTAACAGGATATGGAACTCCATAGAGATCTGAAACTGGAAGGGGTGCCCCATACTAAATTAAGGGTAAGGGCCCATACTCTCTCTTCTGTAGATACGCTATCCCTTCCGGCTATGGTATGGGGGAAGGGAAGTGAGATCTACCGATTGATTTGATATTAGATGAGCGGCCGTATTATGATCGTTCGGGAGACATGGCCCCACGCGCTACACACAAGAATGAATTGTTATGTGGTCGGTAAACTATTTCTGCAGGCAACCTATCAAATCAGATCACGTATTATTTAATTAATATGTCGTTCCGTCATGTACATGTATTCGGTCTTCAATTTGGATGTTCCTGCTCGTGCCCGGAGAGAGAATGGGCACGACTCCCCCTCTCCCCGTTCTATCGTCCAAAACATGCCGGCCGTTCTAAGTTCCGGGGTTGGGTCGGATAGGACCAGACCAAATCGGCTGGATCTGTGGAATCTGAACGGATCAGATCCAATCGGATCTGATCGTAGCTTCGAGTTCAGGTGCCGTACCGCGGCCGGACCGGAAAGGAAGGGGGCGGCGAACCTCCTGCCAAGAGACCAAGGCCTTCACGGGCTAACTCTCAGCCACTTGTTAGAAGGAAGTAAGTGCAGCTTGATTGTCGGGGGAAATCAACGGGAAGGCAGGATAAAGGACGTTTCGTTTCGATTCTATTTCCTCCTTTGGTAAGGATTGGCTTTAAGTGATAGGGGATGTGATTGGAATTCGTCTTTTCTTTGTTTGTATCACCGAGACACCCGAAGGGCCGGCCATATGTACCTCGGGGGACCCGGCCCATTCAAATCCAAATAGAACGAGCGCCTACGACTAAGGGGAATGGAATGTCGACCACAGGGTGAGATGATCTTCTAATACGAGGGCGAGTGACTGGTCAAGTCATGAAACTTAGTCATTTTTATCAACATGGCTGCAAGTGGACTGGGTTTCTGTGTTTGAACTGACTACGACCAAAGTCGTGGCTACTTCAACAAAAAGAAGGGCGACCCCCTATTCAAACCGAAAGAAGTACCTCACCTTACTTACGAAGAAGTAGTTGGAGCTGGGCTCCGAACTATGAGAGTTTGCTTTTGTTTTTTGTTTCTAAGAGCGGTCTGATCCCTTACCTTATTTGATCAGACCGCTCCTGGTGTTCAAACTAGTCATTAATGGTCGGCTTCATTGGTATCCTTTCGGTATGCGTTGCGAACACTTTCATTTTTAGCGTCTCATCTTCTCTAGAGAAGCGAAACTCGAACGGATAGAGCAGATGGTCCAACTACATAACTTTTTCTTTTTCATTACTTCTATGGTCGTGCCTCGTGGCACGGCAGCACCCTTACTATTGAAATGGTTCGTCAGTAGAGATGTTCCCGCGGGTGCCCCTTTTTCCAATGGTACTATAATTCCTATTCTTATCCCTTCATTCCCTCTGAAGGTCTATCTACATTCCAGGAAATTCATACGCTCCATGGACGGAGCAAAAAGTGGAGTCTTGGTCAGAGCAAGCCGCCCTATTCTATTACCAGACATAATTGGGAGAAGCTCATCCGAAACTAGAGCTGGAAACGCCTCATTTCGTTTCGTTCCCGTTCTTCATTTCCTTCTTCTCGAATCCAAGAGGGACTTCTCATATTTAGAATCTTTCTGCGGTGTGCTCTGTTTACTATTATTTCGTACTCTCTGCTCTTTACCACGCGATAGGTCAGCAAAGCGTGAGCGGGCGCGGAGAAGGAAACGCCAAACACTTCGGCCTAACCCTAACGGGAATGAGCAACGACGAAATGACAAGATGAGGTGCTCCGGGCACCCCCATTTAGAAAGAAGGGTCGAAGGTTTTGGGCCTGTAGCTTTCCCCGTCCCCCCTTCGTCGGGTGGTGCTTGTGGGGGGGGTGTGCCACCT